GAGCCTATTCTCAGAAGACAAGTCCCATGACTCAGAGGATAATGCCCTCCTAGAGCTAGAGGGGGTAGACGAGACAAACGAACTGGACAATGGGGACAAGGCAACGAACCCAGAGGAGAATTCCCTACTCGAGGGGGTCAAGCAGAACCAATATCAAGAGTGGCAATCCACCCAATCGCGGATTGACGCAATCAACGATCTCATCGCGCACAGCGAGTCGTCTCATCGAGGCGAGAGTCGATGCCATGCGAAGTTTGGGGATCGGACACCCAGAGATCGAAAATCACCCTGATTATGAGGCGCTCGAACGAGAACGTCAGTTCCGCGAAACCTTGACGGCAGAGATTGATAGGCTACTCCTGGATATTATCGCGAAATATCCTGAGATCAAAATGGCACATACGGAAACCCGAGCATCATCCTCCCATTTGGAGGAACTGGTTTCCCTCTTGTGCTCGGACGAAGTCTTCGCCTTGCAACACGGCCACACGCGCTCAATAAAAACAGCACGGGCTAAGAGTGCGAAGCGTGCGCGACATGAGCGGCGTATTACGAAGCGGTTCGTCGCAAGATACTCAAGAGCTCCGAGGATTCCTGAGAGTAGTACGACTACTCCAGACAGTTCTTCGAATTCCGGAAATCTGCGGATTTCGTCTGGAACGGAAAACTCTGGCCCCGACTAAGACTCAATTTGGATGGCCTATAAATCGGTCCACTTTTTCTGGCACTCTATTATCTACTTATAATAGATATACTTATCATAAGAGATCTTTTTAACAGGTAAAAATGGAAACTTGAGGTATTCCTTCTATGACAACTTTCAACTTACCCTCTCTTTTTGTGCCTTTAGTGGGTCTAGTAGTTCCGGCAATTGCAATGGCGTCTTTATCTCTTCATCTTCAAAAGAACAAGATTCTCTAGATCCGATGGAAGCAAATCCCATCGAGTTCTTTCAAGACCTGCACTTGATCATAATATAGATTCTTGAAATAGGGTACAAGATACGGCTTCCTCCGAACACATACATAAGATATCTTTCTTATGTATGTGGAACCGTCATCTGTGGATAAAGGTATTCATTTCATTTTCAGTAGAGCGAGTTTCCATTTCAAATTGATCCGCAGATGTATGAAACCGAAACACAAGCTATCTATATGTATGTAGATATAATATACATAGTGAGATCCGATGAAGCAGATACTTTTTTTCGATCTTATCTAATCAATTGGATGAATGACTGCTAAAGGTTCACATAATAATTGTGCTAGTTGATGAGAGTTACTTTTGGAACAAAAAAGGGAAAGTAAAAATTCATTTGGGTTATTCTCTCAATTCCAATAAAAAGAAACTGGATCTAGTATGAACTGGCGATCAGAACGTATATGGATAAAACTTATAGCGGGGTCTCGAAAAACCAGTAATTTCTGCTGGGCCTGTATCCTTCTTTTAGGCTCATTAGGATTCTTATTGGTTGGAACTTCTAGTTATCTTGGTCGGAATCTGATATCCTTGTTTCCATCTCAGCAAATTTTTTTTTTTCCACAAGGGCTCGTGATGTCTTTCTATGGGATCGCGGGTCTTTTCATTAGCACCTATTTGTGGTGCACAATTTCGTGGAATGTAGGTAGTGGTTATGATCGATTCGATAGAAAAGAAGGAATAGTGTCTATTTTTCGTTGGGGATTTCCTGGAAAAAATCGTCGTATCCTCCTTCGATTCCTTATGAGAGATGTCCAGTCGATTAGAATCGAGGTGAAAGAGGGTCTTTTTCCTCGTTGTGTCCTTTATATGGAAATTAGAGGGCAGGGCGCCGTTCCTTTGACTCAGAGTGAGGAGAATTTAACTCCAAGAGAAATGGAACAAAAAGCTGCAGAATTGGCCTATTTCTTGCGTGTACCGATTGAAGTATTGTGAAATGAACTGAACTCCACATTGGAAAAGGCACTCAGAAATCCTCTTTGTTTCGATTTTCTTTTTTTTATTGTCACTGAAGCTTGTTCAGAACGCTCATTAGAGCAAAAGGAAATGTATGTATATTCTAGGGAACAACCAGAAAACAAAGTAGTTTTTGTCCACCAAAACAAAACGATTTTCTATCTGTATGGAAACACAATTCTTTCGTACTAATTATTAACAAGCAAGCAACAAATCTAATCTACTACTAATAAGTCTAGATTCATCAAATGTATCAGAACATTGCAGAATACATAATTCATCTTTTTGGTTCCGCTATTTTGGATTGATAGATTCCATACTGAACTGATGGCTCATATTCAATGACCTCTCTTTTCTTTTGTCACTTGTTGTTTCTTTTCCCTTCTTGTGTTTTGCTCCTGGATTCTCAAATGAGTGGATCGTTTATAACTAGCATTTTTCTCTGGTTTTTCCACTCGTTTTTGATTTCATCATCACATCCATATTTTTTATAAATTTCCCTCAACTATTCCATGCTAAGCATAGCCAGCGAAACTTTTCGAAATAATGGATCTAAGCTAAGGTCTTTTGTCTCGAAGTCCGAATAGTATTCATGACTTGAGGTGGTTCTTTCGGTAATTCATCGAAAGGATCCAATTGCTTCAACTTTGACCAATTGAAATATCCGGAAACAATCTTTTTTTATTTCTTCATTCCACTTCGACGCGGAACCTCATCCTATTTCTAGATTCAAGGACAAACATAAAAAAAGGGGGTGCAAATTACTAAGTTAGGTATAGGTTTGATACCTTGTTATAGAATTGATATTTCATAGAAATAGCAGATTGGATAGATTCGACGAATGGGGTAGTTTCATTAGCAATTCCCAGATTTAAAAGAAAATGCCACAAAAAAAAGCATTCACTAACCTCCCATATCTTGCATCTATAGTTTTTTTGCCCTGGTGGATCGATCTCTTAGTCCAAAAAAGTCTGGAATCTTGGTTTACAAATTGGTGGAATACGAAACAATCCGAAACTTTTTTGAATAATATTCAAGAAAAGAATGTTCTAGAAAAATTCATAGAATTAGAGGAACTATTCCTTTTGGACGAAATGATAAAGGAGTACCCGGAGACACATATAGAAAAGCTTCGTATAGGAATCCACAAAGACATGATACAATTGGTCAAAATGCATAATGAGAATCATATCCATAGCATATTACACTTCGCAACAAATATAATATGTTTTGCTATTCTAAGCGGCTATTCGATTCTGGGTAATGAAGAACTTGTCATTCTAAATTTTTGGGTTCAGGAATTCCTCTATAACTTAAGCGACACAATCAAAGCCTTTTCGATTATTTTATTAACCGATTTATGTATCGGATTCCACTCGCCCCATGGATGGGAACTGATGATTGGCTCTGTCTCCAAAGATTTTGGATTTGATCATAACGATCAAATTCTAGCGATTCTTGTTTCCACTTTCCCAGTCATTCTAGATACAATTTTGAAATATTGGATCTTCCATTATTTAAATAGCGTATCTCCGTCACTTGTAGTGATTTATCATTCAATGAATGACTAAGGAACGATACACGGATATTAACTCAATTAGAATGTTTGTTATTTCTTCCAGAAACAAACCATTCAAAATCTTACTAACTTTTTTCTATTTCTACCCACTTAGGGAAATCCTCCTGTATTACAATAAAATGATTCCAGTACAATAACAATAACAGAATCAGAGATAGGGAACTGTACTAGCAACCTACCTAATCTATTGTAGAAATTTTCGTGCTCAATGATTGGACCATGCAAAATAGAAATACCTTTTCTTGGATAAAGGAACAGATGACTCGATCGATTTCTCTATCTATCATGATATATGTAATAACTCAGACATCTACTTCATATGCATATCCCATTTTTGCGCAACAGGGCTATGAAAATCCACGAGAAGCTACTGGGCGTATTGTATGTGCCAATTGCCATTTAGCCAATAAGCCCGTGGATGTTGAGGTTCCACAAGCGGTCCTTCCTGATACTGTATTTGAGGCAGTTGTTAGAATCCCTTATGATATGCAACTGAAACAAGTTCTTGCTAATGGGAAAAAGGGGTCTTTGAATGTGGGAGCTGTTCTTATTCTACCTGAGGGATTCGAATTAGCTCCCCTCGATCGTATTTCTCCCGAGATGAAAGAAAAGATGGGCAATCTGTCTTTTCAGCGTTATCGCCCCACTAAAAAAAATATTCTTGTGATAGGTCCTGTTCCTGGTCAAAAATATAGTGAAATCACCTTTCCTATCCTTTCCCCCAACCCCACGACTAAAAAAGATGTTCACTTCTTAAAATATCCTATATATGTAGGCGGGAACAGGGGAAGAGGTCAGATTTATCCCGATGGGAGCAAGAGTAACAATACAGTCTATAATGCTACAGCTGGAGGTATACTAAGCAAAATCATACGTAAAGAAAAGGGAGGATATGAAATAACCATAGTGGATGCATCGGATGGACACCAAGAGGTTGATATTATACCTCCAGGACTGGAACTTCTTGTTTCCGAAGCTGAATCTGTCAAGCTTGATCAACCATTAACAAGTAATCCGAATGTAGGTGGGTTTGGTCAGGGAGACGCAGAAATAGTACTGCAAGACTCATCCCGTGTCCAAGGCCTTTTGTTCTTCTTGGTATCTGTTATTCTGGCACAAATCTTTTTGGTTCTTAAAAAGAAACAGTTTGAGAAGGTTCAATTGTCCCAAATGAATTTTTAGAGTCTCAATATAAAGTTCGTAAATAGAGCCAAATTCTTGTTGATCGATGCAATTCTTGTATGGCAAAAAAGAAAAAAGAGAAGCCTTTTTCTTTTTTTTTTTACTATTTTTCTTAGAGATGCCGGGTAGTATTTGTATTCGCCTGCTAGACATAAATAAGAAACGAATATGTATATTGTGAATAAGACTATTTGCCTTGAACCTGACGCCCCCTTTTCAATCCAAATGGGGGGTGTTACTATCTCACTATTCGAAAACTCTAAATCCCATTAAATACCTCAAAGGTTTTCTCGTCTACTAAAAA